ATTAATAGTAATAAAAGGACATGTCATCCTTCTTACAGTACCACCAGTTTGATATATTTTTTTCCAAAAAAAACAAAAAAAGGAAGCCCTTTCATTATTATTTATTGTTAATAAAGGTAATAAACGCATTTTTCTTTTAAGCATTTTTGATCGCTGTTTACCCCATAAAGATATTGAATAGAATGCGCTGTTTTTTTTACCATTATAATTTTGAAAATAAATATTTAAATGCCCCTCAAAAGTAAGTAAATAAACCCGAAACATATAAAATGCAGTTAATCCTGCTGTAGAAAAAGCTATTATTGCGAAAATAGGTGAATACGACAAACTATCATTAAGAATTTCATCTTTAGACCAAAAACAGGCGAGAGGTGGAATACCACAAAGAGAAAGGGTTCCTAATAAAAAAGCAATTTTTGTAATTGGAACATGTTTTGTTAAACCACCCATAAGAACCATATTTTGACTCTTATCTGGAGAATAGCCGACAATACCTTCCATTGAATGAATAATGGATCCAGATCCTAAAAACAACAATGCTTTCGAATAAGCATGAGTAATCAAATGAAATAAAGCAGCTCGATAGGAGCCCATACCTAAAGCTAACATCATATAACCCAATTGAGACATTGTAGAATAGGCTAAACCTCTCTTAATATCTTTTTGAGCAAAAGCTAAAGTAGCTCCTAAGAGTACTGTTATTATACCTATCAAAGCTATTAGCTTCATTATGTAAGGTATAACTACGAAAAGAGGAAGAAGTCGAGCTACAAGAAAAATTCCCGCTGCTACCATGGTAGCAGCATGTATTAGAGCCGAAATAGGGGTAGGTCCTTCCATGGCATCTGGTAACCACACATGAAGAGGGAATTGTGCCGATTTAGCAATTGCACCGGAAAATAATAGGAAAGCGCACAAAGTAACAAATAAAAAATGAACCTCATTATCATTATTAGAAATCAAGTTATTGAATATTTCAAACAAATCCTGAAATTCGAAACTGCCTGTTAGCCAATAAAGACCTAAAATTCCTAATAATAAACCAAAATCGCCTACACGATTAGTTACGAATGCTTTTTGACAAGCATTGGACACACTAGGTCGTGTGAACCAAAAGCCTATTAATAGGTAAGAGCACATTCCAACCAATTCCCAAAAGATATAAATTTGTATTAAATTGGAACTGGTAACTAATCCCAGCATTGAAGTATTGAAAAAACTCATATAAACAAAAAATCTCAAATAGCCTTGATCATGAGACATATAACTGTCACTATAAACAAGAACTAAAATTCCAACCGTAGTAATTAATATTAACAAAATAGAAGTAAGTGGGTCAATCAAATACCCGAACTCTAAGGAAAAATCATTGTTGATGGTCCAAGACCATACATATTGATAAATGGAACTGCTATTTATTTGCTGAATAAACAGATCGGTCGAAAAAACCATAACTATACTTAACAATAAAACACTCGGAAAAGCCCATATACGGTGAAGTTTTTTTGTTGACACCGGAAAAAGTAGCAGCCCTATTCCTATTAACATAGGGACTGGAAGTGTAACGAAAGATAGAATCCATAAATATTGATATGTATGTTCCATAAAAAAATCTTATTATTTTTAATTAAAAAAAAAAAAATGAATTAAGTTTAACTTATTTTATAATTAAGTTTAACTTATTTTATAACTGTCTTGACAATTATTATTTTTAATCACTATAGAAAATAGAACCTTTGATGCCTTCAATCCAATTTAAAGAAATACTAGGTAGATAAAAATGTGTAAATTTTGACTGATCTGGTTTAGATCATATGCTTGATCTGGATGATCTATCAAGGAATATACATTGAATTAGATAAGATTTTCCAGTTTTCAATTTGAAAGTCCGGGACAGAACTCGAAACTTTTTTTGTTATATTATATGTCCATAAATCAATATCTAATGGGGTTGCTAAACCTTAACACAAATTTTATACCTAAATTTGAATGTTTCAACAAAAAAATATTCCATTGAATTAACTCCTTCAAGCTCGCCAATTGAATAAAAAAGGGTTATTATAATTTTGAGCAAGCCGCCATGGTGAAATCGGTAGACACGCTGCTCTTAGGAAGCAGTGCTAGAGCATCTCGGTTCGAGTCCGAGTGGCGGCATAACATAATTAAATTATCTAATTATTAAAAGGATAGAATAAATCCTATAATGAATTCAATTCCATATGTAAAATTATGGATAATTAAAGTATTCCCCCCTTTTTTTTTATGATATTTTTGACTTTAGAACATATATTAACTCATATATCTTTTTCGGTCGTTTCAATTGTAATTATAATTCATTTTCTAACCTTATTAGTCAATGAATTTGTGGGACTCTATGATTCGTCAGAAAAAGGCATGTTAACCACTTTTTTCTGCCTAACAGGATTACTAATTACTCGTTGGATTTATTCGGGACATTTACCAATAAGTGATTTATACGAATCATTAATATTTCTTTCATGGATTTTCTCTATTATTCATATGGTTCCATATTTTAAAAAACATAAGAATTATTTAAGCACAATAACCGCACCAAGTACTTTTTTTACCCAGGGCTTTGCTACTTGGGGTCTTTTAACCGATATGAATCAATCGAAAATTTTAGTACCTGCTCTCCAATCCCAGTGGTTAATAATGCACGTAAGTATGATGGTATCGGGCTATGCAGCTCTTTTATGTGGATCATTATTGTCAGCAGCACTTCTCGTAATTACATTTCGAAAAGTCATAAGAATTGTTGGTAAAAACAATAATTTATTAAATGATTCATTTCCCGTTGATGAGATCCAATACATGATGGAAAAACGAAATATTTTTAAAAATACTTTTTTTACTTCTTCTAGGAATTATTACAGGTTTCAATTGATTCAACAATTAGATCATTGGGGTTTTCGTATTCTTAGTATAGGGTTTCTTTTTTTAACCATAGGTATTCTTTCAGGAGCAGTCTGGGCTAATGAAGCATGGGGATCATATTGGAATTGGGACCCAAAAGAAACTTGGGCATTTATTACTTGGACCATATTCGCGATTTATTTCCATACTCGAACAAATAAGAATTTGGAAGGTTTAAATTCGGCAATTGTTGCTTCGATCGGTTTTCTTATAATTTGGATATGCTATTTTGGGGTTAATTTATTAGGAATAGGACTACATAGTTATGGTTCATTTACATTAATATCCTAATTGAATTCAAGAACGAGTTTAACAAATATAACCATAAGCCAGTTTAACATATATATAAGAAGCTTCAGGTAAGTCGTTGAGAACCTTTTGAATCACTCCATTACTTGAGTGATTCAAAAGGTTCTCGCAAATGTTAAACATATCTGATTACAATTCCGTTTTTTTTTTTTTTAATAACTACCTATAAAAAAAAATTAGCTATAAAAAAAATTCGATAGAATAGCTTCGACCTTGTCAACTGATAATGAGAAAACGAAATCCGGATAAATACCAATACTAATTACAGGCAGAAGGATAGCAATCGAAACAAATAATTCCCGTGGTCCAGAATCAAAAAAATAAGAATTTGTGGCATTAAGCAGCTTGTATCCATAGAACATCTGGCGTAACATAGATAATAAATAAATAGGAGTCAATATCGTTCCAACTGCCGCTCCAAAAGTAATTAGTATTTTTGGCATTAAAAAATATTTTTTGGCGGTAATTATTCCAAAAAATACTACCAATTCTGCAAAAAAGCCGCTCATGCCCGGTAATGCAAGAGAAGCTAATGATAAGATACTGAACATCATGAATATTTTTGGCATTAGGGTAGCCATTCCGCCCATTTCGTCAAGATAAACAAGACGTATTCTATCATAACTTGTTCCTGACAAGAAAAAAAGCGCAGCGCCAATAAATCCATGAGATATTATTTGTAAAATGGCCCCGTTGAGTCCCATATCGCTTATAGAGCAAATTCCTATAATTGTAAAACCCATATGAGATACAGAAGAATAGGCTATTCTTTTTTTTAAATTTTTTTGACCAGAAGATGTTGAAGCTGCATAGATTATTTGTATTGCGCCTACTATTATCAACCAAGAAGAAAATATAGAATGGGCGTGGGATAATAATTCCATATTTATTCGAACCAATCCATATGCTCCCATTTTTAATAAGATTCCAGCTAAAAGCATACAAGTACTGTAATGTGCTTCTCCATGGGTGTCTGGTAACCATGTATGTAAGGGTATAATCGGTGATTTGACAGCAAAAGCAATAAGAAATCCAATATAGAATAGTATTTCCAAGGTCACAGGATATGATTGATTAGCTGATGTTTCAAAATTGAATGTTGGTTCATTGGAAGCATAGAAAGCGATACCTAAAGCTCCCATTAATAAAAAAACAGAACTTCCTGCAGTATACAAAATAAATTTTGTAGCTGAATACAGACGTTGCTTTCCCCCCCACATGGATAGAAGTAGATAAACAGGAATTAATTCTAACTCCCACATAATGAAAAAAAGTAAAAGATTTTGAGAAGAAAATAATCCTATTTGACCACTATACATTGCTAACATCAAAAAATGAAATAATCGAGAATCCCGAGTAATTGGCCGAGCCGCTAAAGTAGCTAAAGTGGTGATAAATCCGGTCAGTAAAATAGGTCCTATAGAAAGTCCATCTATTCCTAATCTCCAGTAAAAATCAAAAAAATTAATCCATTGATAAGACTCCGTCAATTGGATTAAGGGATCGTCCAATTGGAAATAATAAGAGAATGCATAGGTCATTAAAAGGAGTTCTAGTACACATATAAGTATAGTATACCACCTAATTACCTTATTTCCTCTATGAGGGAAAACGAAAATCAAGGAACCCGCGAATATTGGTAAAACTACTAATACTGTTAACCAAGGAAAAGAATTCGTGGTAAAGACAAGATACACTTGGACAAGAAAAACCCGTACTCGAAAACCTAATCTATTTTTTTATTATTATTTTTTTAGTACGGGTTTTTGTCGGTAAACAAAAAATCAAATGTATTCAAGTGGTTTTTTCTGGAAAATATCAATAAGCTAGACCCATGCTTCGAGTTGTTTCATGCCATAGATAAACTCGAACACTCAAGAAATCAGTTGGACAGGCGGATTCGCATCTCTTACAGCCAACACAGTCTTCCGTTCTTGGAGCAGAAGCAATTTGCTTAGCTTTACACCCGTCCCAAGGTATCATTTCTAATACATCTGTGGGGCAGGCCCGGACACATTGAGTACACCCTATACATGTATCATAGATTTTTACTGAATGTGACATTGGAGCTATAATTTTTTTGTAAAAAAAACGTCATAAATTTTCGATCTAGTAAATTTTGAAATGAATCATATATTTAGACACCAGATGAATCAATGATTTATCATAATTTGTCTATTCAATTTCGGATCGACTCATGAGATAGAACCAAGATACTTTAATTTCTTACGTTTTCGTAAACATTATCAGATACGCTATCTATCATAAATATCAATTCAAATTAATGAATCTAAATATTTTATATGATTAATACTACTTATTCAACAAATTCAATTGATTGATACGGATTGATTTTCTGTTACGATAAATTGACGAAACTATAGCCAGCCCGATAGCTGCTTCAGCGGCTGCGATAGATATAATAAAAATTGAAAAAATATTTCCTTTTAATTGGCGACTATCAAAAAAATCAGAAAATGTTACTAAATTTATATTGACGGCATTCAGTATAAGTTCAAGACACATAAGGGCTCTAACCATATTTCGACTCGTGATCAATCCATAGATACCGATAGAAAATAAATAAGCACTCAAACCAAGCACATGTTCGAGCATCATGGCCCCACTCCTTAGCGATTTCGATTTATTTCAATATGAACAATGAACAACAATTTAACATCAACAGATTAGATTGACTAGAATAAGAATATCACAAGTACAAAACAAAAAAAAGATTGGAATATAGATCGAATAAAAGAATTTATATATGAATAATCCTCAAATAAATGTGATAACATAGAATAAAGTCTGATTTGGATTGCGATTACCAATTAAAAAGATTTATTACTGACGAGCCGTGGCAATCGCACCTATCAAAGCAACTAAAAGAATTATTGAAATGAATTCAAATGGAAGAAAAAAATCTGTTGCTAAATGAATTCCAATTTGTTGACCATTACTTACCAAATCTTGCTCTATAATCTGGTTTGCTCTTGTAGTCCAAATAATCCCATACCATGTTGTATCTGAAATAATAGTAATTAGTAAAACAAAAAGACTTGTACAAATTAGGGAAGTAAGACCATTCCCAACAGTCCAAAGATTGAAATCTTTGTAATCTTCTGAACCATTCATGAACATCACAGCAAATAAAATTAAAACATTTATAGCTCCCACATAAATAAGGAGCTGCGCCGCAGCTACAAAATGAGAGTTTGATAAAATATAGAATAAGGATATACAAACAAGAACCAATCCCAATGAAAAGGCAGAAAAAATTGGATTGGTAAGTAACACCACTCCTAGACCTCCTAATATAAGACCTAATCCTAGAAAGACTAAAAGAAAATCATGTATTGGTCCAGGTAAATTCATTGTACGTAAAATAAAAGATAAAAAAATCAAATTCTTTTTTTTCATGACTTTATTGACCCGACCAGGAGAAACTTATTTAGAATGGGTTAATTTAATCCTAAAAGGTTAAAATTACTGTAGTACTGATATCAGACTAATCCCATTCTTTCTCGAAAAAATAAAAATGGATACTTTAATTTCTATTTCGAAATAGAAATAATTATGGATAGAATTATGACTATATTAATAGATTTTCAATCTAAATTAAGCTACGCTGCAATTCTTACCAATCAATCAAATCCAATCGCTAGTTGGGATTTGTAGCTTTTGTAGTTATTGACCAAACAAAATGCAAAATGAAAAAAAAAAGATTTCAGACTTTTAGATCAAACCTAGATCTTTGTTTAATGATTAAAAATGACTCTTCAATCAATCTTTAATCAAAGGGGGTTTGTCCATTTTGATTAAAGATTGAGGTGAATTCAAAATTGTTCGAATTGTATAATCGTCAATTACTGACATTGGTAAACGACCTAAAGCAATTTGGTTATAATTCAATTCGTGACGATTATAGGTAGAAAGTTCATATTCTTCAGTCATTGATAAACAATTAGTTGGACAATACTCAACGCAGTTGCCACAAAATATACAGATTCCGAAATCAATACTGTAATTAAGCAATCGTTTCTTTCGAATATTAGTTTCCAATTCCCAATCAACAACAGGTAAATCTATAGGACATACACGAACACATACTTCACAAGCAATGCATTTATCAAATTCAAAATGGATTCGACCGCGGAAACGCTCCGATGTGATTAATTTTTCATAAGGATATTGAATAGTTACCGGTAAACGATTTACGTGGGATAAGGTAGTCATGAAACTTTGACCAATGTACCTTGCAGCCCGTATGGTTTGTTGACCATAATTCATGAACCCAGTTACCATAGGGAACATATCGTGAATCTCTATGAATAATTTTATATTTGTTTCTTTATCTTGTTTGAGACAAACTATAAATATACAAAAGAATTACTTTATAGTGAAAAGAGTTGGGAAGAGGTTGTTAATAATAAATTGCCAAGAGAAATAGGTAAAAGAAATTTCCATCCAAGATTTAATAGTTGGTCCATTCTTAGTCTAGGTAAAGTCCATCTTGTTGTGATAGGAATGAACAAGAACAAATAAGTTTTAACCAATGTAATAAGAATACCCATTGTTGTTCCAAAAACTCTACCTACTTTATTTATTTCAAAATCAAAAAACTCCGGGACAGATATGTACGGAATAGAGATATTCCAACCGCCCAAGTAAAGAACTGCTACAAATAATGAAGAGACTAATAAGTTTAGATAGGAAGCAACATAAAATAAACCAAATTTGATACCCGAATATTCAGTTTGATAACCTGCTACTAATTCTTCTTCTGCTTCTGGTAAATCAAAAGGTAATCTCTCACATTCTGCTAGGGAAGAAATGAAAAAAATGATAAATCCTATAGGTTGACGCCACAAATTCCATCCCCCCAAACCATATTTTGATTGTGCCTCAACTATATCAACTGTACTCGAACTGTTAGATAATCATAGTCGGTGATGACATCACTGTCCCCATCGCTATTACAGAACCATACATGAGATTTTCACCTCATATGGCTCCTCGAAGGCCATAAATAAATCTAAGGGCCAGATCATATTATTTATCTTGATCTATTTGTAGGATAGATAGGATCAAAATCTATCGGATGCCCCCAATTCAAAAATTTGACCAATGTAATTCTGTCTGTTATAATACTAAAGTAAAGTACTTCTGAATTGATCTCATCTTTTAAGAATTTCAATTTTTCTTTCTTGAGCAATAACTTAAATCTTTCAATAAAATACTTCTTGTAGAAATACCAATAAATATTTCAACCTATCATTTTCGATTACGAAAAAGAATTAGACATTCCATTAGTTCATGAATTATGACACGAATTCAATTTATATTTATATGAATATCGAGATAGGAAAGAAAGAAGAATAAAGGATTCTTTTTTTTTCTTTTTCTATTGTAAGTCTATTCTTTTTTTTGTTCCTATTCTTCCTTCTGAAAAAAAAAAGGAAAAGATTACTTCGTTCCTGATAGTCATTTGTTTAATTGGTGGATAGGAGCATACTCTGGATCGGAATCGTGGGGAGTACTGCCTGATCATTTCTACTAATTTAAGGCCCCAATTAATATTCTTTTATTTTTGATAATTCTATTACTAATCTTTTATGTATCTTGGTGTTCCTAACCATCCACTCATTTTTATTTTTACTCAACTGCTCGGTAGCATTACTAGCATTACAATAATATATATATATATATATATAAATGATAGTAAAAACTCAATAAGGTTGATTCTTTGAGCCCGCTTTCAAGCCAGGATGACTAATCAACCAATTTTGGGACAAATGATCTCATCTTCTTATGTTTATTTGTGCTTTCCTGTTGTACATAAGAAATGAGTCTCGATTTTTTTTACTGCAAATTTAGAAGCTGTTTTCTTTCACTCATATAACTATCTAATTTAGTTCATCAACCCAAATGATGAATAAAAAAATAAGGATATATATTCAATATATTCAATTAATTTTACCTTTTTCCTAATAAAAAATAAAAAAAAAGGGGGGGATAGGGAAAAATTTATGTTTCAACGAATCGCACGTAGAGATATGGATAATACACAGAGAGTTAATGGTATTTCATAACTAATCGATTGAGCGGCAGCTCGTAGACCACCTAAAAAGGAATATTTATTATTTGATCCATATCCTGACATAAGAAGTCCAATGGGAGCAATACTTGAAATGGCAATCCATAAAAATACGCCGATATTTAGATCCGCTAAAACAAAGTGATAGCCAAAAGGAATTACTGAATAGCTTAATAGAGTTGATATGGCTGCTATGGATGGTCCGATACTAAATAAACGAGTATCCCCTCTAGATGGAAAAAGATTTTCTTTGAAAAGTAATTTTGTTCCATCCGCTAGAGCTTGAAGAACTCCAAAAGGACCGGCATATTCAGGTCCAATACGTTGTTGTATCCCTGCAGAAATTTCTCTTTCTAACCACACAATTACTAGTATGCCTATCGTGATTCCCAATACAAGAGTCAAAATAGGGACAAGCATCCATATAATTCCATAGATCTCGTTTAAGGATTTCAATCTGGAAAAAGAATTGAGAGCTTGTACTGTTGTTGGATCAATTATCATTTCAACGATCAACTTCCCCCATAATAATATCTATGCTACCTAATATTGTCATAATATCAGCCAATTTCATTCTTTTAATTAATTGAGGAAGAATTTGCAAATTGATAAAACCCGGCGGGCGAATTTTCCATCTCCAAGGAAAACTACTTTGATCCCCTATCAGAAAAATTCCCAACTCTCCTTTTGGTGCTTCAACTCTAACATAAAGTTCTTGTTTCGGCAATTCAAAGGCGGGAGAAGTTTTTTTACTAATAAATCGATATTCAAAATCATTCCATTCTCGATTCCTTTCTCTAGCAAAACTTCGAGTTTCTAAATTTTCATAAGGCCCCCCTGGAATCCCTTCCAAAGCCTGTTGAATAATTTTTACAGATTCCGTCATTTCACCAATTCGGACTAAATAACGAGCTAGCGAATCCCCTTCCTTTTGCCACTGGACTCCCCAATCAAATTCGTCATAACACTCATAATGATCAACTTTACGAAGATCCCATCGTACTCCGGAAGCTCGTAGCATTGGTCCTGATAAACCCCAATTTATTGCTTCTTCTGCACTAACAATACCTATTCCTTCAACTCGTTGTAAAAAAATAGGATTTCGCGTAATAAGTTTTTGATATTCAGCAACTCCTGTTAAAAAATAATCGCAGAAATCCAAACATTTATCTAACCAGCCATGAGGTAGATCAGCTGCTACTCCTCCGATACGAAAATAATTATGCATCATTCTCATACCAGTCGCAGCTTCGAATAAATCATATATTAACTCTCTTTCTCTAAAAATGTAGAAGAAAGGGGTCTGCCCACCAATATCTGCCATAAAAGGGCCAAGCCATAAGAGATGAGAAGCTATACGACTCAACTCCAACATAATTACTCTGATATAGCTAGCTCTTTTAGGTACTTGAATATTTCCCAACTGTTCCGGTCCATTTATGGTTATCGCTTCTGTAAACATAGTAGCTAAATAATCCCAACGTGTTACATAAGGCAAATATTGTATAATTGTTCGGTTTTCCGCAATTTTTTCCATCCCTCTGTGTAAATAACCTAATATTGGTTCGCAGTCAATAACATCTTCACCGTCTAGACTAAGGATGAGTCGAAGAACGCCATGCATTGATGGGTGGTGGGGCCCCATATTGACTATCATAAAGTCCTTTCTTGTAGCTGGTACATTCATAGGGGGTTCCTCGATTGATTTTTCCATGAATTACTGAAAACGAAAATAAGTTCATCAAAATTCAAGTTTAAGATCTAATAAATCAAATAATAAAAAAAAAAAGACTCTTCAAATTAACGAGTTTTTGATTCCCGAATGTTCAACTGGCTAATTAATTCTTTATAACGTACTCCATTTTTCTTTGCCAAATAAGATAGTAGTCGTTGGCGTTTTCCTAGAATTTTCCGTAAACCTCTTTGAGATAAATAGTCTTTTCTATGCAATTCCAAATGTGAAGTAAGTCTTCGTATCTTATTAGTAAAACTTACTATTTGAAATTCAACGGATCCCTTGTTTTCTTTGTTGTCTTCTTGTGAAATAATTGAAATGAATGCACTTTTTACCATAAAATGAAATCCCCCTCCTCCCGCCTTTGTTAAGTATAGTTTTATTGATCAGTAATAATAAATAATGTAATATTAAATAAGAATGTCAGTTGGTTTGAATTTGGTATACACAATAATCTTCAATTCGTTAGGAATTCCAAAATCAATCCAATTTTTTTTTGATTCGGCTAGAAATACATAAAAGATGGTATATTTCTTCCCTTACAAAGGAAAAAAAATTATATCTATATCTAAAAATCTAAAACGAAAAATTGGATTGATTCATTTCTAGATCGAATTGATACATGATTGAATTCCATATATCAGAATGGAATATGGGATGTAAAACAATGTATATGGACGTCTCTCTTTGTTTTCATATATTTCATATACTAGATTAGATATGCTATGGGATATATATGACAAATGGAACTTTACCGAATTTTTAATCGTGGACATATATGTATCCTTACCATACTAAACCGACTAGCATTATTGGTATCAAACCAATAGCGATTTATACAAGCTAAATCTTCTAATCGATAATTGGGCCAAAGAAAAAGTTTTAATTTAATTAGTTTATTTTTATCTCTATCAAAACGTTTGCTTTTATCTATAATGTGAGCGTGGTTTTTTATGTTATTATTATTGATAATTTCTGTATTGATATCATTTTCATTTTTTGAATTGAAAGAAATTAGAATTCTCAATTCTCTACGATGTTTAGAGGATAAAAGATTTTCGGGAACAAGTAAATCATAATTATTTTTGTCTTTATTTCTAATTAAACTTTGATTTATTACAATAGAGTTTTTTTTTCTGTATCTTTGATTAATTTGTTGTTTTCTCTTATGAACCAATAAAATATTTATGGTTTGATACATAATAAATTTTCCATCATTTTTTACCGACAGACGGGTTGATTCGATAATCAATATTCCCTTTTTCATCAATTCTGTAAGAGTTAAATCTTTCTGAATCATTAGAATATCTAGACTCAGTTCTCCCCTTTGAATAGAGGATATAATAATTTCTCGTGGATTTGTCAGTCTAAGCAAGAGACAATATATTTTGATATTATTGATTATTTTTTGATTTAAAGAATCATCCCATCTTAATTGAAAGCATAAATACCTTTTTAGCAAAAAATCAAGTTCTGCTTCCGTATTACTTTTGTATTGCTTTTTCTTTCTACGCTCTTTCCTGTCTGATCTTGCATAATCTTCTTCAACATCTTTTTCTTGGTTTGCTAGAACTGATTCAAGATCTACTTGATCCTCAGACTCTTTTTCTTCATGATTTTGATTTTTTAATTGAATGGATTTTGTTTCATTCGATGATAAAGGATCGTTATTTTGCTTTCTGTTGATTTTTTTATTTTCACTAACATCTTTAGTTCCATTAAAATTTAAAAAAAGTAATTTGATTGGTATCATCCATGATTTTATCTTATATGCCTTGCAAAGTATCACAAATTTTGGAAAGAACCAAAATTCTAAATTTGATGTAGGACGATCTAGTATTTCTTCATTCATTCCCATCCAATCAAAAAGGTTTTTTTTTTGTTTGGTTCCGGTATCGATCCAGGATTCAATATCGACTTTCTTTCTAAGACAAAAAGGGAGAATTCTCCAATCCAAATATTTTCTATGCGAGCTTTTTTCCGTATCGATAATATCATCTTCTCTTAGATGCTTATTGACAGGGATACCTCCCGACATATCAAATAATTTACTTTTATCTATTTTGTAATTATAAAAAATCTCTTGCTTATTATTTAATTTGAATGGTAATTCATAAATAGATGAGTCTTTCTTATCTTCATAATTAATGGATTTATATAATAAAATATTATATCTATAGTATTTTTTAAAATTATCTTTTTGGTTCGATAATGAATCGACTTCCAAATTATTTTGTTTTTCGTAATGAATTAATTGGTCTTTTTCATATAAATTCCATTTATTTAAATCCTTATTTTGAATCATATGCTGTTGATTCATTTTATTTCGCCATTTTTGCGATATTAAGCTAGACCATCTGATCTGAGATAAATCGTATTTATATTGATAATTACTTCTTACCCAGTTTTTCCATTCATTCATTACAGAATTTTTAAAATTTGTATTTTTTAATTTGAACTGAAATCCTCCTTGGACTCCAAAATAATCTTTTATTTCATTCTTAAGAAAACGAGATGCTCCATGATATTGAAGGACAGATCTTAACTTATATAGGTTAATAACTTGGACTTGTGATAATTTGTAAAATACATATGCTTGTGACAAAGAGGTTACGTTATACAAAATCTGTGAGTTCTTGTTAAAATTACTATAATTAAATACTTTTTTTATACTCGAGATAAAGTGAATTAGTGTATTTTGATTTGTTTTATCAAGTCTTTGGTGATTTTCGTTTTTATTATACATAGAAATGTATTTAGTAATCATTTTTCTTGGTGATTCACGAAAAAACTGTACATTGATCCTCGGAATATTAATGATAGCTAGAAGGATATCTATATATATCTTTTCAATCAAAATTTTTATAAAAAAATATGATTTACGGACTAATTGAGCATTGTTTCTTTTTAATATCTGTAAAATATTTTTTGATGATTTTAATTTTAATCGTTTAGCATTATAACTTAGTTTGTTAGGACTAATATTTCTTTCTGAGATTAGAAATCGTTTTTTCTTTTCTTTTGTAATTTTTTCTATTTGATTTCTTATTGTCTTTGTTCTGGCATTCAGATCTTTCATTTTTTTTTCTGTCAGTGAATAGTTTATCCAATCCATAGATCGAATTGAAGTGGAAAATTTATGAATAGTCCCATTAGTGATTGGTGAATCTTTTTCGTTTTTAGTTTCATTTAATTCAGATACTTCTCTAAATCCAAATAATAGAATCGGATTTCTTTTTGATTTTGATATTATTTCTTTTACAAATAGAATACTTTTGATGAACCAGTTTTTTGTTTCTTTCGGTAAATGTAGAAATATTTTTCTTTTTTCTTTAAAAATTGTTAGAGTTAGAAAACCATTTTTTTTCAACTTTCTAATTTTTTTTTTTAATTTTTTAAAAATGGGTTCAAAAAGTGAAAGTTCTTTTCGGGGAGAACCAAAAGGAAGTTCAGTTTCCATTCCCCAAACTGTTAAAAAACAAAAATCATGTTTTTGTCTTTTCTTTTTTATTGGATCTTTAGAAAAGAATTTTAACTTAGATCTGTGCCAAGGTTGTAGTCGAAAAGGAAATAGGATCTTTATTTGAATACCATCTGTTAACCAGTTTTTAGGAAATTCTGTTTCTGATAATTGAACTCCATTATAAGTGCATTTAACATGCATTTCTCTATTCCAATCCTTTAAATCCTCGGACCATTCGGGAATTTGAAATAATAACATACGAATGATATTTTTAGCTATTATTAATGAAGGCAATATAATATATTTTCGAAGAATCGATTGAATTACTAAAACACAACCTCTTATTGCTTGAGCAAAAATAATGCTATCCCAGGTTTCAGCTATTTCTATACGAACTTTTTCTTCTCGTTTGTCTTCTTCTCGTCTGTTTTTGCTCTCTGCTTTTTCTTTTTTGTCACTTTC